ATATTAAAAATATTAATTTTTAACTATAAAAATCTATTTATTTTAAATTTAATTAATTTGTATAAAAATATTTAAATTATGGTTATAATTAATTATTAAATGTTAAATTTAGTTAAAATAAATAAAAAATAAATAGATTTTTTATGATTAAAAATTTATTTATAAAATTTATTTTATATTAAATAAAGTTTGTGATTGTCATTATATTTATATAAAATAAATGTATTGGTTTTAATTTATTATTTATTAATAAATTTAATTATATAAAAAAAAAGCTAAAAAAGGTTTTATTAAATATTTACTAAATTAATGGAAAATAAATTAATTTATTAATATATAAAAAATCTATATTATATTATATATATATATATTAATATAATTATTTAAATATAATTATATATATATATATAATTATATTTATATATAATAAGTATTTACATATATGTATATAAAATAAATATAATTATATATATATATATAATATTAGATTTAATAATTATATTTATATATTTAGATAAAAAGAGAGATATATAAATTAATTATATATTTAATTAAATTATAATTATAAATATAATATTATATATTATATTATTTATATAATATAAAATATTTATATTATTATATAATATAAAATAATTAAATTAATAATTATTTTATTATATATAGATATAAAATTTAAATATTTATTAAAAAAAAAATATTATTAGTTAAAAAATTAAAATAATTATTTAAATTTTTTAATTTTTAAAATTAAAAATAATTATAAAAAAAATCTTGGAAGATAATTTTTTTTATAATAATTTTTATTTTAACAAATAAAATATTTATTTAAATATTTTTATATTAATTATTTAATTAAAAATATAAAATTTATAAAATTTTATATAATTATTATAAATTTTATATTTTTAATTAAATTGTTTATTTTATTTATCATTTAATATTAATTATTAATTTGATTAAATTAAAATAATTTAATTTTAATAATTAAATTAATAATAAAATTAATTTATGTTAAAAATTTATTTTTTATATTTATTTAATTTAATTAAAAATAAAATTTTATATTTATATTAAATTTTATGTTTATAAAATATTATTTATAATATAATTTAATATAAATTATTAAATTTATTAAATTGAAATTATTTATTTTTTAATAATTAAATTAAAATAAAATATTTATTTCAATAGGATTAATTTTTATTAAAAAAAATATTTTTTAAATTATTAAAATAATATAAATCTTGGAAGATATTATTATAAATTAAATTATTTAAGGTGGTTAATTAATAAATTTAATGAAAAAATAATGTATTTATTTTTATTAAAGTAGTTGTGTATTTAAAAATATTTATTATATAAATAATTTTAATTAAATTTATTTTTAAAAAAATTAAATAATATAAATTTTTAATTAAAAAAAATAAAATAAAAATTTATTTAATTTAAATTAAATAGAAATTTAAATAATATAATATTAAATATATTTATAAGTTAAAGTTTGATTTTGGCTATAAATTTATTTAATTTTAATTTTACATGAATATTTTTGTGGGAATTAATTTAGTTTTTAAAAAATTAATTTATTTTATTCTCAGTATTTAATTTTAATAATAAAAGAAATTTTGAATTGGTTAAAAATTTTAGTATAGGATAAATTTGTGCCAGCATCTGCGGTTATACAAATTATATAAATAAATTATATTAGTAAATAATTAAATTATCTATTTTATTTATTAAATAAGATTTTAAATTTAAAGGTAAAATTTTTAAATTTTTACATTATTTATAAAAAGTAAATTGAAGTTATTAAATTTTTAATTAAACTAGGATTAGATACCCTATTATTTAAAATGTAAATTGATATACTGAGGTATTAGTAGTTAAATTCTTTAAACTTAAAAAATTTGGCGGTGTTTTAGTCTATTTAGAGGAACCTGTTTCTTAATTGATAATCCACGATTAATTTTACTAAATTTTGTATAGTTTGTATATCGTCGTTATCAGAATATTTTATAAGAATAATAATATTCTAATTTTTAGAAAAAAAAATTATTTCAGATCAAGGTGCAGCTTATAATTTAGAGTAAATGGGTTACAATAAATTTATTTAAATGGATTAATTTTTGTAAATAAATTATAAAGGTGGATTTAATAGTAAATTTAATTATTTAATTATTTTGATTATAGCTCTAAAACATGTACATATCGCCCGTCGCTCTTTTTATTTAAAAAAAGATAAGTCGTAACATAGTAGATGTACTGGAAAGTGTATCTAGAATGATCAAATTAGAGCTTGATTAAAAAGCATTTCATTTACATTGAAAAGTTATTGTGTGATTCAATTTAATTTGATAAAAGTATATTACTTATTTTATAAGTTGATTTAATTAAATTAATAAAAATAATTTTATAAAGTAAAATTTAAGTATTTTTTAATAAAAAAATAATTTTAGTAATAGTTTAAAGTATAGTATTAGAATTTTGAAATAAAATTATTTATATAGAAAGTAAATTTAATTTATTGTACCTTTTGTATCAGGGTTTATTAAATAATATTTGTTTTTAAATAAATTTCTCGAATTAAAGAGAGTTAAAATAATATTTAAGTTATTGTATTAAAAATATTTATAATATTATTTTAGTAATGAAATGTTAGTCGTTCTTTAATATATCTAGTTTTTTAAGAATTAAATTTAATTTAAATAATTTTGTATAATTAATTTTATTAATAAAGTTAATTATTTTTATTATAAAATTTTTTAGGGATAAGCTTGAAAAATTATTTTATAAATTTATTAAATTGATTAAATATAATAGGAATAAAAATTTTCATTTATAAATAAAGTGTTATAATTAATTTATTTGAGATTAAATTTATTTAATTTTAATTTATGTATTAAAATGATAATTATAATAGTATAATTATGTAATAATGATAAAATTAGTATTAATTATTTAATAAATAAAAATTTTATTTAGATTAAAATAAGGAATTCAGCAAAAATAATACTCACCTGTTTATCAAAAACATGTCTTTTTGAAAATAATTTAAAGTCTAACCTGCCCACTGAAATAAATTTAAAGGGCCGCGGTATATTGACTGTGCAAAGGTAGCATAATCATTTGTCTTTTAATTGAAGGCTAGAATGAATGGTTGAATGAAGTATTAACTGTCTCATTTTAAAAATTTAAGAACTTAATTTTTAAGTTAAAAAGCTTAAATGTAATTAGAGGACGAGAAGACCCTATAGATCTTTATAATTTAAATTAAATAATATTTAGTTATTAATTAATTATTTATTTAAAAATTATTTTATTGGGGTGATAGGAAAATTTATAAAACTTTTTTTATTTAATACCATTGATTTATGAATAGTTGATCCATTATTATTGATTAAAAATTTAAGTTACCTTAGGGATAACAGCGTAATTTTTTTAAAGAGTTCATATCGATAAAAAAGATTGCGACCTCGATGTTGAATTAAAGATTATTTTTAGGTGTAGAAGTTTAAAGTTTAGGTCTGTTCGACCTTTGAATCTTTACATGATTTGAGTTCAAACCGGTGTAAGCCAGGTTGGTTTCTATCCTTAATATAATTTAATATTTTAGTACGAAAGGACCAAATATTTAAAATATTTTTAAAATTTATTTGAATATTAATAAATTATTACTTTGGCAGAATAGTGTATTGAATTTAGAATTCAATTATGTAATTAATTATATTACAAGTAATACTTGTATTTAATTGATTTAATAATAGTTTTTTTAAGATTTTTATTATTAGTAATTTGTATTTTAGTAGGAGTAGCTTTTTTAACTTTATTGGAACGTAAAGTTTTAGGATATATCCAAATTCGTAAGGGACCAAATAAGGTAGGATTTTGTGGAGTTCCTCAACCTTTTTGTGATGCAATTAAATTATTTACTAAAGAACAAACTTATCCAATTGTTGCTAATTATTTAAGATATTATATTTCTCCTATTATTAGATTATTTTTGTCTTTATTGGTTTGGATAATTTATCCTTATTTAACTAATTTATTTAGATTTAATTTAGGTTTATTATTTTTTTTATGCTGTACTAGTATAGGAGTGTATACTGTTATAGTTGCTGGGTGGTCATCTAATTCTAATTATGCTTTGTTAGGAGGATTACGAGCTGTGGCTCAAACTATTTCATATGAAGTAAGAATAGCTTTATTATTATTATCTTTTATTATTTTAATTGGGGGGTTTAATTTAATAGATTTTTATTTTTATCAGAAAAATATTTGATTTATACTATTATTAATACCTTTAATAATAGTTTGATTATCTTCTTCTTTGGCTGAAACTAATCGTACACCATTTGATTTTGCTGAGGGTGAATCTGAGTTAGTTTCAGGGTTTAATGTTGAGTATAGAAGAGGAGGATTTGCTTTAATTTTTTTAGCAGAATATGCTAGAATTTTATTTATAAGAATATTATTTTCAGTAATATTTTTAGGATCTAATTTATTTTCTTTAATATTTTATATAAAATTATTATTTATTAGATTTATTTTTATTTGAGTTCGAGGAACTTTACCTCGTTATCGTTATGATAAATTAATATATTTAGCTTGAAAATGTTATTTACCTTTATCTTTAAATTATTTAATATTTTTTATAGGAATAAAAATATTTTTTATTATTTTATTAATTTAATTAAATTTTTTAAGTATAAATTAATAATAGAATTTCTATTATCTTATGTTTTCAAAACATATGCTTATTCAAGCTCATTAATTAATATATTAATTTATCTCATATTTTATGAATAATAGGGTTAATTATAAAATATATAAAATATAGAATTGTTAGAATTTGTCCTATACTAATATAGGGGTCTTCTACTGGTCGTGCACCGATTCATGTCAATAAAATTACAATAATTAGTATTGTTCAAAATAATAATTTATTAAATGGATAAAATTGTGTTCCACGGAAATTTCTTATATAATAAAAAGGTATAATCATTAAAATTGCAATTGATAATACTAGAGCAATTACTCCTCCTAATTTATTAGGAATTGATCGTAAAATTGCATATGCAAATAGAAAATATCATTCAGGTTGAATGTGAACTGGAGTTACAAGTGGATTAGCAGGAATAAAATTATCTGGATCTCCTAGTATATAAGGGTTACTTAAAGTAATTAATAATAATATTAAAGTTAATAAAATAAATCCAATTATATCTTTAAATGAAAAGTAAGGGTGAAAAGGAATTTTATCAATATTTCTATTTATTCCTAATGGGTTATTTGATCCAGTTTGATGTAAAAATAATAAATGAATTATTGTTGCAGCTGCTACAATAAATGGTAATAGAAAATGGAATGTAAAAAATCGAGTTAAAGTAGCATTATCTACAGCAAATCCTCCTCATAATCATTGTACAAGTATATTTCCTAAATAAGGAATTGCTGATAGTAAATTTGTAATTACTGTTGCTCCTCAAAATGATATTTGACCTCATGGTAAAACATAACCTATAAAAGCTGTTCCTATTACTAAAAATAAAATGATTACCCCAATTATTCATGTATGTGTGTATAAATATGAATTATAATAAAGTCCTCGTCCAATATGTAAATAAATACAAATGAAGAAAAAAGAGGCTCCATTTGCATGTAAAGTTCGTAATAATCATCCATAATTAACATCACGACAAATGTGTGTAACTCTATTAAAAGCTATTTCAATATTAGCACAATAATGTATAGCTAAGAATAACCCAGTTGCAATTTGAATAATTAAACATAATCCTAGTAAAGATCCAAAATTTCATCATGCAGAAATATTAATAGGTGCAGGTAAATCTACTAAAGCATTATTTGCAATTTTAATTAAAGGATGTCTATTACGTATAGGTTTATTCATTAGTTAATTTAATTGGCGTAATGGACCATAATTAATATTAGTAATTTTAATAATAATAATTAATGTTATTAAAAGATATATAATTATTATAATAGTAATATTTATTGTTGAATTATTATATAATTTAATTAAATCAATATTATTTTCATAATTTAATATATTTATTTTGTTAAAAATAATTGTTTCTAAATTAGAGATTAATATAAGATATTGATCATTAAAAATTAATATTAAATTAAATCTAATTAATAATAATATATATATAATTAATGAATTTATTGAAAAGTTAAATAATTCATTAGATGCTAATCTAGTTACATAAATAAATAAAACTAGTATACCTCCAATTATAATTAAAAATATAATATAATTATATCAATAAGTTGAGAATATTATTCCGCAAATTGTTGAAATTAGAATAGTTTGAATTAAAAGATTTAATCCTATTGATAATGGATGATTAGTTTTAGAAAAATTAATTGTTGAAATTAATCTTAAAGAGAAAATTAATTTATAAATACAGAAAATAGTTTAATAAAAATAGTAATTTTGGAGATTATTGATAAAGAATTTCTTTTTTTCTGAAGTTTTAAAAGATAAATCTTATTTTAGGATTACAAAACCAATGTTTTTTTTAAACTATTAAAACTAATGTTAATATTATTTAATATAATTTTGTCTTTAATTATATTTATTTCAGGAATTATAGTATATTCATTAAAACGAAAGCATTTATTATCTACATTATTAACGTTGGAATTTATTGTATTAAGTTTATTTTTAATTATATATATATATTTATTAAGTTATTATTATGAAATATATTTTTTAATAATTTTTATAGTTTTTGTTGTTTGTGAAGGTGCTTTAGGTTTGTCTATTTTGGTTAGAATAATTCGTACTCATGGAAATGATTATTTTAATTCATTTAATGTTTTACAATGTTAAAATTTTTATTTTTTATATTATTTATAATCCCTATTAATTTAATAATAAATATATATTGATTGGTTCAAATTTTATTAATTTTAATTAGATTTATTTTTATATTTTTTATAAATAGAAGTAGATTATTTAATAATTTAAGATATTTTATAGGAATAGATTTAATTTCTTATGGATTAATTTTATTAAGATTATGAATTTGTATATTGATAGTTATGGCTAGTGAAAGAATTAATACTTTTAATTATTCAAAAAAATTTTTTTTATTAAATTTAATTTTTTTATTAATTATATTATTTATAACTTTTAGTTCATTAAATTTATTTTATTTTTATTTATTTTTTGAGGCTAGATTAATTCCTACTTTATTTTTAATTATTGGTTGAGGGTATCAACCTGAACGATTACAAGCTGGAATTTATTTATTATTTTACACACTTTTAGCTTCTTTACCTATATTAGTATCTATTTTTTATTTATATACATATAATAATAGTTTATTTTATTATTTTATAAATATATGTGATTTTAATTATTTATTTTATATTTCTATAATTTTTGCTTTTTTAGTAAAAATACCTATATATTTTGTTCATTTATGATTACCTAAAGCTCATGTTGAAGCTCCTATTTCTGGTTCAATAATTTTGGCTGGAATTATATTAAAATTAGGAGGGTATGGTATAGTTCGTGTAATAAAAATTTTAATAGATATTGGCATGAAAATAAATTATATTTTTATATCTTTATCTTTAGTAGGGGGATTTTTAGTTAGTTTAATTTGTTTACGACAAGTAGATTTAAAATCATTAATTGCTTATTCATCTGTTTCTCATATAAGATTAGTAATTGGTGGAATTATAACTATAAGAATTTGAGGATATATGGGTTCTTATTCTTTAATAATTGCTCATGGTTTATGTTCTTCTGGATTATTTTGTTTAGCTAATATATCTTATGAACGTTCAGGTAGACGAAGATTATTTATTAATAAGGGAATAATGAATTTTATACCAAGATTATGTTTATGATGATTTTTATTATCTTCTTCAAATATAGCGGCTCCTCCTTCTTTAAATTTATTAGGAGAAATTAGTTTATTAAATAGAATTATTTCTTGATCTTTACTTACAATAATTTTATTGTCTTTATTATCTTTTTTTAGTGCTGCTTATTCTTTATATTTATATTCTTATAGACAACATGGAGATTTATATTCAGGATTATTTAGAAGAATAAATGGGTCTATACGTGAATTTATTTTATTAATATTACATTGAATTCCTTTAAATTTTTTAATTTTAAAGAGTGAGGTTATTTTTCTGTGATTATATTTAAGTAGTTTAAAAAAAATATTGATTTGTGGAGTCAAAGATATGATTAATCATTTTAAATAATTTTATCAATTTGTTTAATTTTTTTTTATATTTTATTAATTATCTCATTAACTTTATTTTATTTTAGTATATTTTTTATGTTTAATGATTTAGTATTATTTATTGAATGAGATTTAGTAAGATTAAATAGTTCTTCTTTAGTAATAACTATTTTATTAGATTGAATATCTTTATTATTTATAAGTTTTGTTTTATTTATTTCATGTATAGTAATTTTATATAGAGATGAATATATATATGGGGATTTATATATAAATCGATTTATTATATTAGTATTAATATTTGTCTTATCAATAATATTATTGATTATTTCTCCTAATTTAATTAGAATTTTATTAGGTTGAGATGGATTGGGATTAGTTTCTTATTGTTTAGTAATTTATTATCAAAATGTTAAATCTTATAATGCTGGTATATTAACAGCTTTATCTAATCGAATTGGTGATGTTGCTTTACTAATAGCAATTGCTTGAATATTAAATTATGGAAGTTGAAATTATGTTTTTTATTTAGAAAGTATAAAGGGTCATTTTGAGATACAATTTATTTCATGAATAATTGTATTAGCAGCTATAACAAAGAGTGCTCAGATTCCATTTTCTTCTTGACTGCCTGCTGCAATAGCTGCCCCTACCCCTGTATCAGCCTTAGTCCATTCTTCTACTTTGGTAACAGCAGGAGTTTATTTATTAATTCGTTTTAATAATTTATTTATTAATACCAATTTAAGAAAATTATTATTATTATTTTCTGTTTTAACTATGTTTATAGCAGGGTTAGGAGCAAATTTTGAGTATGATTTAAAAAAAATTATTGCTTTATCAACTTTAAGACAATTAGGGTTAATAATAAGAATTTTATCTTTAGGATATCCTAATTTAGCTTTCTTTCATTTATTAACACATGCATTATTTAAAGCATTATTATTTATATGTGCAGGTTCTATTATTCATAATATAAAAAATAATCAAGATATCCGTGGGATAGGAGCTATTACTTTAAGTATACCTTTAACAACTTCTTGTATAAATGTAGCTAATTTAGCTTTATGTGGAATGCCATTTTTAGCAGGATTTTATTCTAAGGATTTAATTTTAGAAATAATTTCATTAGATTTTTTAAATATTTTAATTTATTTTTTATATTTTTTATCTACTGGGTTAACAGTTTGTTATACTTTTCGTTTAATTTATTTTTCTATAAGTGGGTTAAGAAATTCTATATCTTTAAATTCTATTAGTGATGAGTATTATATTATATTAAAGGGAATAATAGGGTTATTATTTTTAGCTATTATAGGAGGTAGAATATTAAGATGATTAATTATAGTAACTCCTATAATAATTTGTTTACCTTTTTATATAAAAATAATAGCTTTATTAGTTAGAATTATTGGTGGTTATATAGGTTATGAAATTTTTAAATATAAATTAAGTTGAGAATTATTTTTATTAAAAAATTATTTTTTATCAAATTTTATTGGTAGAATATGATTCATACCTTATTTAAGAACTGTTGGGATAAATTATTATATTTTAAATATAAGTTATAAGATTATTAAAACAATTGATCAAGGTTGAAATGAATATTTTGGGGGACAATCTATTTTTTATTATTCTAAAAATATTAGTTTATTAAATCAGATAATTCAGAATAATGATTTAAAGGTACATTTTTATTTATTTGTAATTTTCATTATTTTGATTTTAATATTAATATTAATTTATTTAAATAGCTTAAATTTAAAGCGTAACATTGAAGCTGTTAAAATGAATTTTAATTCTTTAAATATTTATAAAAACTATTGTTTTATTTTTACAGTGAAAATGTAATGTTTTATTAAATAAACTATATAAATATAGAAGTATTAATGGAATTAAACCACTAAAGAAAAAAGTTAGCAGCTTTTTCTTGTTCTACCTACTTCTTTTTATAATTTAATTGGAATAAAAATTCAATGATATCATTAACAGTGATATACCTCTTTTTGGTTTCAATTAAAAAGTAAGGATATAAATATCTAAAATTAGGTCGAAACTAAATGCAATAAATCGCTTCATACTTTTATTTTAAGATAAATTGAACTTTTCAATATCTTTTGAATGCAAATCAAATGTTATTTATTAACTATTACCCTATTTAATTAGATCATTCTAATGCTCCTTGGTTTCATTCATGATATAATCCTAATAGTAAGATAAGGATAAAAAAAATTATGATAAAAATTCATATATATATATTTGAAGAGTTAATTGTTAAAATTGAAGGTATTAGTAGAGCAATTTCTACATCAAAAATTAAGAAAATAATTGCAATTAAAAAAAAATGTAATGAAAATGGTAATCGGGCTGAAGATTTAGGGTCAAATCCACATTCAAAAGGTGAATTTTTTTCACGATCATAAAAGGATTTTTTTCTTAAAATAGAAGCTATTATTATAGTAATAATTGAAATGATTATAATAATTATTGATATAGAAATTAATAGAATAATTATTTATACTAAATTTATTTAGTCCTTTTGATTGGAAGTCAAATATACTTATATACTATATAAATAATTATCTACCTCATCAGTAGATAGAGATATAAAGAAATAATCATACTACATCAACAAAGTGTCAATATCAAGCTGCAGCTTCAAATCCAAAGTGATGATTAGATGAAAAATGAAAATTGATATGACGAATTAAACAAATTAATAAAAAAGTTGTTCCAATTAAAACATGTAATCCATGGAATCCTGTAGCTATAAAAAATGTTGATCCATATACTGAATCTGCGATTGTAAAAGGAGATTCAATATATTCAAATCCTTGAAGGATTGAAAAATAAACCCCCAGAATTACAGTAAATAATAATCCTTGAGTTGTTTGAGTATAATTATTTTCTATTAGTCTATGATGAGCTCATGTAATAGTAACTCCTGAAGATAATAAAATTACAGTATTTAACAGAGGAATTTCTAATGGATTAAAAGGATTAATTCCTATAGGAGGTCAATTTGACCCAATTTCGATTGAAGGGGATAATCTACTATGGAAGAAAGCTCAAAAAAATCTTACAAAAAAGAAAATTTCTGATAAAATAAAAAGGATTATTCCTCATCGTAATCCTGTTGTTACATTAATAGTATGTAATCCTTGAAAAGTTCCTTCACGTGTGATATCTCGTCATCATTGATATATTGTTAGTAAAATAATTATATTCCCTAGAATTAATAATGAATTATCAAATTGATGAAATCATTTTACAATACCTGATGTTGTTACTAAAGTTCCTAAAGCTCCGGTGAGAGGCCATGGTCTATAGTCTACTAAATGGTAAGGGTGATTAGAATGTGTTGACATTAATTTACTTCTCTAGAATATAATGTTCTTAAAACTGCAAATACATATGATTGAATAATAGCTACAGCTGATTCTAATATTAGAAGAGCAATTTGGGTAATTAATAGAATATTTAATATAATTAAATTTAATGAAGGACCTGTTCTTCCTAATAAAGTTAGAAGTAAATGTCCAGCAATTATATTAGCGGCTAATCGAACTGCTAGGGTACCTGGACGAATGAAATTTCTAATTGTTTCAATACATACTATAAATGGTATTAAAATACTTGGGGTACCTTGGGGTACTAAGTGAGCAAATATATGAACAGTATGATTAATTCATCCATATAATATAAATCTTAGTCATAAAGGTAAAGCTAATGATAAGGTTATTGTTATATGACTTGTACTTGTAAAAATATATGGAAATAATCCTATAAAATTATTAAATACAATTAAAGAAAATAAAGAAATAAAAATAAAAGTTCTACCTGGGTGACTTGAAGTACCTAATAATGTTTTAAATTCTTTATGAAGTGTTAATAAAATTTTATATCATAAATATGTAAATCGATTAGGAATAATTCAGTATATATAAGGAATTATTAGAATTCCTAATAGAGATCTTATTCAATTTAAAGAAATATTTATTACATTAGTTGATGGATCGAATATAGAAAATAGATTTGTTATCATTTTCAGTTTAATGTTTTTTTAATAAAAGATATTTTTGATCTTGAAGGGTTATTATATGTAATAATATAATAATTTATAATATTAAATATTACAAAAATAATTAAGAAGTATAGGAATAAAAATCATCAATTTAAAGGTCTTATTTGAGGAATCAAAAAGTACTAGAATTTTCTAATAATTTAAATATGACATATTTATGTTATAGTTTAACTAACTTTTTCATTAGAAGTAATTGCTAATTTACTATAAAATGGTTTAAGAGACCAATACTTGCTTTCAGTCATCTAATGATGATTTATTTAATTTAATTCAGTTAATAAAGTTATTTATAGGAATACTTTCAATTACAATAGGTATAAATCTATGATTTGCACCACAAATTTCTGAACATTGTCCAAAAAATAAACCAGGACGTGTTATAAAAAAATTAGTTTGATTAAGACGTCCAGGAGTTGCATCAATTTTTACTCCTAATGAAGGAATAGCTCATGAATGTAAAACATCTGCAGCAGATACTAATACACGAATTTGAGTGTTTATTGGCAAAATAGTACGATTATCCACATCTAAAAGGCGAAAATTATTTAAATTTAATTCATTAGTTGGAATTATATAAGAGTCAAATTCTACATTTAAAAAATCTGAATATTCATAACTTCAATATCATTGATGACCAATTGTTTTTAAGGTAATTGAAGGGTTATCAATTTCATCTAAAAGATAAAGTAAACGTAATGAAGGAAGTGCAATAAAAATTAATGTAATTGCTGGTAAAATTGTTCAAATAATTTCAATTGTTTGACCTTCTAGTAAAAATCGATTAGTAAATTTATTAAAAAATAAAGTAAATATTAAATATCCTACTAAAATGGTGATTATAGTTAAAATTAATATAGTATGATCATGAAAAAATGTTAATTGTTCTATTAAAGGTGATGCACTATTTTGTAAAGAAAATTTTGATCATGTAGCCATTAGTAATTAATATTATTCTAATAAAAGAATATTCTTTATATATAACGCTTAAAGTTATTGCACTAATCTGCCATATTAGAAAATAGTTAAAATAGGAAGTTCAGAGTAACTATGTTCAGATGGGGGATAATTTTGTAATCATTCGATAGAAGTAGATATTTGTGTAGAAAAAAGAATATTACGATTAGTAGCAAATCTTTCTCATATAATAAAGAAAAAAAATAAAACTCCAATAAAAGAAATAATTGATCCAATTGATGAAACAATATTTCATGAAGTATATGCATCTGGATAATCAGAATATCGTCGAGGTATCCCTGCTAGGCCTAAGAAATGTTGAGGAAAAAATGTTAAATTTACACCAATAAATATAATAATAAATTGAATTTTTAATCATAATGTATTTATTGTTAAACCAGTAAATAAAGGGTATCAATGTACAAATCCTGCTATAATAGCAAATACAGCTCCTATAGATAATACATAATGGAAATGGGCTACAACATAATATGTATCATGTAGAATAATATCAATAGATGAATTTGCTAATACTACCCCCGTTAATCCTCCTACTGTAAATAAAAATACAAACCCTAATCTTCATAAAAGAGAAGGTCTAAAAGTAAATTGTGACCCATGAAGAGTAGCTAATCAACTAAAAACTTTAATCCCAGTTGGTACTGCAATAATTATAGTTGCTGAAGTAAAGTAAGCTCGTGTATCAACATCTATTCCTACTGTAAATATATGATGAGCTCATACAACAAACCCTAGTAAACCAATAGCTAATATAGCATAAATTATTCCTAAGGAGCCAAAAGTTTCCTTTTTTCCTCTTTCTTGAGCAATAATATGACTAATTATTCCAAATCCAGGTAAAATTAAAATATAAACTTCTGGATGGCCAAAAAATCAAAATAAATGTTGATAAAGAATGGGATCTCCCCCTCCTGCTGGATCAAAGAAAGAAGTATTTAAATTTCGATCTGTTAATAATATTGTAATAGCCCCAGCTAAGACAGGTAGAGAAAGTAAAAGTAATAAAGCAGTAATTACAACTGCTCAACAGAATAGAGGTATTCGATCTAAAGTTATATAATTTAATCGTATATTAATTACAGTTGTAATAAAATTAACTGCCCCCAAAATAGAAGATACTCCAGCTAAATGTAAACTAAAAATTGCTAGATCTACTGAAGCTCCTGCATGTGCAATACCAGAAGCTAAAGGAGGGTAAACTGTTCATCCAGTCCCAGCTCCTCTTTCAACTATACTTGAAGCTAGTAATAATGTTAATGAAGGAGGTAAAAATCAAAATCTCATATTGTTTATACGAGGAAAGGCTATATCAGGAGCAGCTAATATTAGAGGGACTAATCAGTTTCCAAATCCTCCAATTATAATAGGTATAACTATAAAAAAAATTATGATGAAAGCATGAGCTGTTACAATAACATTATAAATTTGATCATCTCCAATTAATGAGCCTGGTTGACCTAATTCTGCTCGAATTAATAAACTAAGTCTTGTTCCTACAAGTCCGGATCAGATTCCAAAAATAAAGTATAAAACTCCAATATCTTTATGGTTAGTTGAGAATAATCATTGTCGCGAAGGTAAAATGGCTGAAGTTTTAAGTGATAAATTGTAAATTTATTTATGGGATAAATATCCCTTTTACCAATTAAGGTTTAAAAGAATACTTATAATTATAGCTTTGAAGGCTATTAGTTTTATTAACTTAAAACCTTAATAATAGCTTTATAGTCAAAAAAATGATTTTAAACTGCAAATTTAAAGTTGAAGTTAATTTCTAAAGCTTAAATTATAATAAATAAAAAATAAATATTATTATAATTAATCCAAAAGTTGAAATAAAATTTATTAATAAAATAAAATTGAAGGATAAATTATAGTTTATATTAAATTTTTGGATAGTGTAATTAATTATAAATGCAGAGTAAGTAATTCGAAGGTAGTAATATAAAGTTAATAACGTTAATATTACTATTAAAATTAATATGGGAATATTATCTATAAAATTTTGAATTACTATTCATTTAGGGATAAATCCTATAAAAGGAGGTAAACCACCTAGAGATAAAAAATTACAAAATAGTATAAATTTTATAATTGGGTAAGCATTTAATATATTAAAAACTTGATTAATATAAAATACATTTATTTTATGGAAAAAAAGAATAATTGATGTTGTTATAAAGGAATATAAAGAAAAATAAATAAGTCAATATATTTGTGAAATTATACTTCTAGCAATTATTCATCCTACATGATTAATAGAAGAATATGCTATTAATTTTCGTAAACTAGTTTGATTTAACCCCCCAATTGAACCAAAAAAAATTGATAAGATAATAATAATTATTATAAAATTATTAATTATACAGTATATAATTAAAATTATAGGTGCAATTTTTTGCCATGTTATTAATATTAATCTTATTAATCAAGATAATCCTTCTATTATTTCAGGAAATCAGAAATGGAAAGGAGCTGCCCCTATTTTTATTAGTAAGGATATATTTAAAATTAAATATAAATATATTTTTATATTAAAAAAAAATAATGAACTGTCTAAAAGAGATATAATGATAATAATAAACAATAAAATTCTTGATGCTAAGGCTTGGACTAAAAAATATTTTAATGAAGATTCAGTTGATAAGGAATTTTTAATATTATTCAATAATGGGATAAAGGATAATAAATTAATTTCTAACCCTATTCAAGCACCTAATCAAGAATTAGAACAAATTCTAATAATTGTGCCTATAATTAGTATATTAAAAAAAATTAGAGATCTAAAGCTTTTAAAAATTAAAAAGAAAAGGGGTCGGACCTTTATAAGTGGGGTATGAACCCAATAGCTTATTTTAGCTTATCTTTTTTACATTTTAGTATATGATGTACAAAAATTTTTGATATTTTAGGAAATAGTTTAATTCTATTAAATGTAAATAATAATAAAATAGCTTTAATTGATTGGTGGTTAATCAATTTTTTAATTAATTTATATTAATAAAAGAATTTAGTGGTTATGAATTATAGTTAATTGGTAAATTTTTTTAAATAAAATTAATGAAGGTATATAAAATACATGATTTATTCTATCAAAATAATCCTTTAGTCAGGCACTTCATT